GGGTCAGGTCCACTTACATTTTTTTAATATTAACACTATCCGTATTATCCGCGGAAAAAAAAAAGAAGACTAAGACTCGATTTTCATGAAAAAGCCCTTTATCGGATTTGAACCGATGACTTACGCCTTACCATGGCGTTACTCTACCACTGAGTTAAAAGGGCCCTATTCAATTCATGAATTAGCCATTTTCTATTATGAGTCTACTACATATATACATATATGCAGTAGACTCATAATGGACAAAAAATTTGTATTTACCTAGAAAGTGGGTAACATTTTTCTCGTTTTTGCATTTTCTGGCTTAGTGCGAGATAGTGATAGGCATATTATATTGCATCTCAACGATAAACGAAGCAATGAGTGAAAATGGAGGAAAATAAATTAAATGAAACTAAATGGGGTTTTACCTCCCCTACCCCTTTTTTCTGTCCGGCTAACCATTGCCTAAACTGAAGGAATCCTATACTTCCTTTCGTTATATCGAATAGTATGGGATGCTTCATTCATGAAGCATCAACCCCCCAAAAAATGTTATGATTCTATAGAATCATAACATAGAAAGACTCTTCGGATCTAGCCATACCATTAGATTATATTGACAATTCCAAAAAACTGTTCATACTATCATCATAGTATGATGACGGTCGGGCGGATATGCCCCCATCGTCTAGTGGTTTAGGACATCTCTCTTTCAAGGAGGCAACGGGGATTCGACTTCCCCTGGGGGTAGGGTACTACAAAAGGAAGTTGATCATGGATTATCAATAAGCCTAGAATGAATTCTTCCTGGGTCGATGCCCGAGCGGTTAATGGGGACGGACTGTAAATTCGTTGGCGACATGTCTACGCTGGTTCAAATCCAGCTCGGCCCAAAAATCACCGCTCCATGAGTATAATATAACCAATTTGTCCTACAGAAAAGAAATGCTTGATCTGTAGAAATGAAGGAAAAGGGTCAATTTTTTTGCTCTATTTATATTTTTTTCTCATCTCATTGAAAGGTTGATTATCCACTTTTAACAATAAAAAAAAAAGAATCACTAGTTACTAATAATCCGCGGCACTCTCGCTAAAGCCCGTGCTTATGTGGATATGATATCACTATATCATTCGTGTATCTGTTACGTTACAACATGACAATTCTTATGAAACCATAAGAATATGTATGCTATACACCTTGCTGGGATTGTAGTTCAATTGGTCAGAGCACCGCCCTGTCAAGGCGGAAGCTGCGGGTTCGAGCCCCGTCAGTCCCGAACTAGGATCCGATGAATTTCTCAATTCATTTCTCTATTTTTCGCGAAAGGGAAGAGGGGAATTTTTTTTCTTTTGTTTCGCATTTCTCTTCAGTATTTTTTGTTCGAATATTTTATTTTTTATACTTTACTTAATCCTTTCTTTTTCCATCTCACTTATACTGTTTGTATCTGTGTATGATCCAGACAATACCAGTCATATGATACCTCATAATTTTATGTACATAATTCTATGTATATGTATGTATTAAGTAGGGAAGTTGTATAAGGAAGATAGCTAATAGGTTATAGAAAAGAAAAAGTGGAAAAAGGGTATGAAAATCTAATGATTGATGTGTATTTCTGATCAAATAAAAAATGATATTTTTGATTTAGTATGATAAAAGATCTTTCCTTTCTATGTTATACTACTACTATATTATTGAATTTTCGACGATGAATTGATTTGATAGATCAGAAATTGTTATTCATAATATTGATCTGATTCAGTATCATCGGGATGCAATTAATCCCGTTGAATTTGCAGGAGTCAAATTTATCATCTCTATGGGATTAGATCCCGAGTTATTGCGAAACAAAAGAAGATTAGATTATGGAAGTCAATATTCTCGCACTTATTGCTACTGCACTGTTCATTCTAGTTCCTACTGCTTTTTTACTTATCATCTATGTAAAAACAGTCAGCCAAAATGATTAATTTGAATGAAACTTGAATTATTATTAGTTCTTATCGATGATTCAAGAAATGAAAGAAAGGGATTCAAACTCTAAATCTTAAATGAAATGATTAGGCTGGAATCAGAAGTATCGTAGTAAGTATCTAAGCTGGTGTGGTAGAAAGAACTATATATATAGTTCTTTCTACCACACCAGCTATAGTATTGTTATTATTATTATTATATATAGATCAAATTACAATATGTATGTACATTACAATATGTATGTACATATATTAGATGTACATATAGATAGCACTCTATTTCTTTTAGTTTGATTTCCCATCTCAAGAAGTCATTGATTGAACAATTAACGGATGATCCGCGGAGTTAAGTTATACAGTAACTTCTTCGGATTTGTAAAAGGAGTAGAGCAGACCCTGTCCATTTTTCATGCTTAAACATGAGATGAATCAAAAAAAGCATAAAAACTTTTCTAGTAGTCTAAAACAAATGTTAAATGTGTGATATGTGGATCGCTCAACAGAAGAAAGATCTCATTTTATTATGTGTCGGATCTCTTTGGCCAATCACTAATAGCTTCGTTTCCGATAGAAAGAAAATATGTATTGTCGTAATAGCGGAACGACTTTCTTTTAGAAAGGTAAAAGAAAAAGGGAAATAAATAAAGAAAAAAAAAATAGTATTAGTTTTTCTTATTGTAATATCCATAATTATGATAAGAGCTGATTCACTAAAATGGAATATTTAGGAAAAATTAGGTTGGAAAAAATAGCCTATCATGCGTAGATTTGAGTTTCGAAAGTAATCATTCATTACTGTATTCCAGTACAATTTGGAAGACATTTTTCTTTTTTTAGGGCTTCGCAAAATGATCAATAAAGAATTGATACGATTCGATTGAGCAATTAGTAGTGCCCAGCCCTAGAGTCCACTCCTTCCCCATACTACAAGTGAAAGGGAAAATGTAAAGACTACCATTAAAGCAGCCCAAGCAAGACTTACTATATCCATGTGAATTATGTCCCCTATTTCTATGAAGGAATTATTCTATTATTGATTAATAATCATAGCGGAATCAATGGCGCAGAGTCAAAATAGGTAAGACTATTTATTGATGAACCAATTCAATGAATACACTTGTAACAAGTTTCTCTATTTTAGGGTTTCTGGTAAAATCAGGAAGCATTTAGTACAAATACGATGATACACACGCCTTTTCCTTGGAAATATCAAAGGAATGCTTCTATATGGAGCATGTAAGAATAGTAAGACCTATTGTTTGTTTTGATATTAATGCCTTTCCTTACTAAGCAAAAAGCATAAAAATATACCATCACGATAGATAACTATCTATCAGATACCTCTATTTCCTATTTGATCTAAGCTTACTGTCTTTCTTTCTGTGAAAGAATCAGGAGAACCCACCACCACTATTAATTAATACATTCTTTTTTTTTTCAACTTTAACCTTTACTCTTTTAATACCAGACGGAGTCATGAGACACTACTTTGAATAAGGGTAATTTAAGAGATCTTGTTATTATAGTCTTTCGTATAATCTCTTCTTCAATTCTAGTAGCAAAAACAGAGTGTCCCTTAGGAACCTTTGGATACCGAGATTTCCGACCTTAGTTCTGAATCCCGGAATTGACTCTCACCATTTATTTGATTCAATTGAAAAATCAAATAAATGGTGAGAGTCAATCATTAAATGAATAAGTGAGAGTTGCTTCATCCCTATTGATACCGATTTGGGCTACACCTAAATTTTGAGAAAAAAAAAATGACAGTCTTTTAGAAAACCTACGCCATGGGTTATCAAAATCGAGTATTGACACGCCCACTTAGTCCTTTGCCTCTGCTTCTTGCTCCGCAAGAATTCGTCGAATTAGATCGGCACAAGATAGGAAAGAAATCAAAAATCTTTTGTTGATCAGGCGACACCCGGATTTGAACTGGGGATAAAGGATTTGCAGTCCCCCGCCTTACCACTTGGCCATGCCGCCAAATTCGGTCCAAAATGGATAAAAATATTATCTATATTCTAATTCTATCACTCACTCCTTTTTTTATCTTGAATACCATTGTACTTATCCTTTTTTAAAAAGAAATTCCTATTTTTTATTGGATCTAGTTTAGATTCTTCTCTTCGATTGATTGTATCTTAAAATATACATCGCTTAAAAACATCCCTTCTCTTTTCTATTGAGAGTAGAAAAAATGGATTTCCGGTCACAGACTGCAAAATTCAGGACAAATTGGAAACATTAACAATTTACTTTGAATTAGCGAACGATTCTTCCATTTTTATCTCCAATGAAATTTTGTTTCATTGAATGGCAAAAGAAAATCAAATTGATTTATGACTAATCAGTATTCATTTTTTTTTTCAATAATCAATCCTTTTCAATTTCAATTATCAATATTATCAATTATAATAACATATATGTGTATATGTAAACCCCAGAACAGAAATTGTTACCCAGATACCAAACCGGATTTCTCTCTTATGTGCATATCCCTATAGAGAATCCTCCTGTTTCAATTTTTCATTGAATATATTGAATAGAAAATACAAATTTTGATAGAGTGTGACTCACGTTGTCCCAAATGAAATTACAATAAAAGATGTGCTATATGGATAAAATGGATAGCCGTATCGGCATGTACATGTACTTAATAAAATAAATACAATAAATACTATTCTTATTATATTTTATATTTCTATTACGCAATTCAATCATATTCTATAAATTCCACTGACTACCAAAAAGAATCCGCGAATTCTTTTTTGAACATGAAGTTAAAAAAAAAAAGGGAAACTCTATACTACTTCTGATTATTCTGTCTTTATCTCATTCATAGAGAGGAGATCGAATTTCGAACCCATTTCTTTTTTTTGTACCCCATTGGATCGTAATATCATAATAATAGGTAGAAATTGGATCAATTTTGATATTCTATACAAGAACAAGACTCCATAAGTGGAACTAACATAATTTTTTTCAGGAATATTTTATCAATTTATTTCTATTTGTACCTGTCGCAAATTCGAACTTGC